ACTTAATCTTTTTCTATCTATTTTATATATATCAATAAAATTTATATCAATAAAATATAAATAGATTTTTGTCGTTATAAAAGACACTTTTTTATATTTTATAGTAACAATAATAAATTTAGTATGATATAAATAGAACAAAAGAGGAAATAGCAAAGAAACAAAAAGGTTATACAAGGCTATATACAAATCATCCACATTTTTTTTATTTCATTAATTGAATTTTATTTGTTGATTAGGGCGAAGTTCCGTAAAAACCCCCGCCCTTTTTGAAATATCATGAACAGTTCCTGTAGGTTGAGCACCTTTTTCAAGGAAATATAGAATAGCAGGAACATTTAAATAGATTTGATTCTTTATCGGGTCATAAAAACCCACTTTACGAAGATCTCTTCCCTCTCGTCGGGATCGAACATCAATTGCAACGATTCGATAAATGGCTCATTGGGATAGATGAACAATACTCCCCCCCCCCCTAGAAACGTATAAGAAGTTTTCTCCTCGTACGGCTCGAGAAAATTATAAATTATGTCTATGTATAGAATCATAATAACAAATAGATCCATAAAATCATCAAATTCATTATATTATTGATTTTAGTTTAAATACTTTTTCTTAGTCTTCCCCCCCCCCCCCCAAAAAAAAAAAATTATTTGTATCCTCATAACTCAAGTTGAATAACTCTCAAATAACTCAAAAGAAACCTTTTAGGTATTAAATTTATTGAGTGGTCTCTAACCCTTTTTGTCTGTCTCCTTTAGAATCTATTTTGATTCTTAAATATGATCTGGTTGTTGAGACAATTGAAAACGGTATTTCCTTGTTCCAGGATCTTTATCTTTGCCTTGAATCATTGGGTTTAGACATTACTTCGGTGATCTTTAAATCGTTTCAAAACGGCAGCAACATACCATTTTTTGTGATTTCTTTCTATCAAAGAATCGTATGAATGGTTGATTCCTACGTAATACACTTTACTTTTGATTTGATCAAAAGAGTTTTACCAATTCCAACAAAATTAACTTTTAAATTTTATCGAATTGGATCCTTTAGATTTATATATCTAAAATATACTTACGAAGTTGTTCCAATTTATTGATCGATACTAACCTTAGATTCTTGCCCTTGAGAAATTAATCAATACGTTCTACTCGAGCTCCATCGTGTACTATTTACATGGCAACACTCTCAAAAATGAGGGTTCCAGTGGAACAGAACAAATGATGTCGAGCCAAGAGCACTTTCGTTCCTATATAATATAAAAAAGTGGTGGATGTAAGAATCCACAGCTGATCATGTCCTTCAAGTCGCACGTTGCTTTCTGCCACATCGTTTTAAACGAAGTTTTACCATAACATTCCTTCAGTTTGGAACCAGTATGTAATTGATTCAATTATGGAATCGTGAATAATCATCGGTTCGGTCGGTACATAATAATCTATACTTTTTTCTTCTATATGAAGAATGGATAATGTATGACGAAGTCTCAACAAGAATTCAATTAATTTAACCCCATTGTTTATAATTTTTTTTTAATTATAACTAACATAACATGAATAAATAAACACGAATAAACAAGTTATTTTGAATCTCTATCTTCAAGTAACGTGATAGGATAAATTCAACAATTTCACACTTCTTAGAGTACCAAGAACTCATAAGAAATCATTAAAAAGATTTAATTGATTGAATAGTTTCCTACCCTATATCATTATTTGCATAAGGTTTTACAGTAAGTACCATTCGCTTTTTATCATCATTAAGAGAAAGATAAATCCATATTGGATTAAACCATCAATGATTAATAAAAAAAAAAAGACTGATGTAAGGAAAGATTGAAGATTTAGGTTGTTATTTTTTCGTATTTCATATTGTAAAATCAGTAATATTTAACAAATCAAAATTTCGTTTCATATGCGTGTTATTTGAACTCGATTAAATTTGTGAAAAAGATATGATTAATAATAAAAAAAAAAAAAAAAGAAATAAGAATCACATTCTATAACAATATTATACTCTTAAACGGAAGACTGGTCGAAAAGATAATCTTTATTTTGATATATTTTATTATGATATAGATTATGATATAGATATATATTTTAATAGATATATATTTTATTTTTTATTATAGATTAATAAAATGATCGTGGGTCAGGTATGTTCTGGGACGGAAGGATTCGAACCTCCGAATAGCGGGACCAAAACCCGTTGCCTTACCACTTGGCCACGCCCCATTTCTAGTCGACACTAATAAACACTAATATTGGTACTGGTTGTTCGTCAACTCAAGTCTAAATATCTATTATCTATAAAATAGATTACTAGAATTTTTATACATGTAGACGTAGAATTAAACAGAATTTATTGATCATTACATATAATTCAATTAAGATATTGTATGAAAGTATGGTTTATTCTATTCTCTTTTGATTTGAGAATTGAAGGATTTTTGATTGGGTGAGTTCAAATCAAAGAAAGTTTTTTGGTCTATCTTATTTTCTTTTTATTCATTTTTCTTTTCTATGAATAATAACATATTTATAATAATAAAAAACTCAATTTATTAATAACTCAATCAAAATAAATAAAATACAATTATCCTCAAGAACAAAATGTTTGTTATGCTTAATATATTTAGTTTGATCTGTATCTGTCTTAATTCTGCTCTTTATTCAAGTAGTTTTTTCGTCGCCAAATTGCCCGAGGCCTACGCTTTTTTAAATCCAATCGTAGATTTTATGCCAGTAATACCCCTGTTTTTTTTTCTCTTAGCCTTTGTTTGGCAAGCTGCTGTAAGTTTTCGATGATATCTTTAATTTAATAATGTCTAGACAAATTCATGATTTATTGAAAAAAAAAAAATTCAAAGAAAAGAATTGATAAGATCAGATAAGTCTTACACCCTCAATTCAAATATTGAAATTCTTGTACAACCGCGAAAAATCTGGATCACCCCACTTTATTTCTTGGTGTCAAAATAAAAAATCAAAATAGTAGGGTATGCGGTATAAAAACGGAGAATCTATTCTCTTTTTTACTAAAAAAAATCTTGGAGATTATGTAATGCTTACTCTCAAACTATTTGTTTACACGGTAGTGATATTCTTTGTTTCTCTCTTTATTTTCGGATTCCTGTCTAATGATCCAGGACGTAATCCTGGACGTGAAGAATAAAAGATAAGGTTTTTGTTTTCCTTGATTGATTTTTAAATGTTCTTAGTAGGATTTTATCTATTACACATTTTTTACTATTAAAAATAAAAAGAGCTCGCGAAAAATTCGAAAGAAAATACCAAGTCATCAACAAAAACGGAAAGAGAGGGATTCGAACCCTCGGTACGAAAAACTCGTACAACGGATTAGCAATCCGACGCTTTAGTCCACTCAGCCATCTCTCCTCCCAATTGAAAAAGGATAATACTATGTTACATTATAAAAAATAAGGATTGAAAGAGCCCTTCATAATATTTTTTTTCATCCGAGAGTGCTTTTTAGTTCCACGGCCCGGCTAAGTACTGACCAGGCCGGGCCCGCCATTTATTGTTCCAACGAATCATAAATAATTTTTTTTTATTTGAAAACTAAAATACTTGCTTGTTATTACGATTGGAAACATAAAAACTCTTTTGATTTCTATGATATAGAATCAAATGATATCGAATCAAAGTGTCGTTTCTTATCTTAATTCTTAATTTTTTATATTTATTCTTTATTTTCTTTATTCCTTTTATTTTAGTAAAGTAAATAAATAACAAAAAGGGAGCTGTGGATTCTTGCACAATACATTTTCATGTATGTTATGGCTTAAGTAGTTTTGTCGAGACGTCTAGGTCAAAAACCTCCGGCAAAAAAACACTTGTTATTTAGTTTTAGTTATTGAAATTTAATGAATTCTCTTTTCCGAATCTCATTGGGTTCTCTGATACAACACGTAAACGCTCTAATTTTCATGATTATTTTATGATCCTATCCTTTCTTTTTACTCTTTTAACTTTTTATTACGACCCATTTTCTTGTTCGACAAAAGGTTCATTTATATACAATAATCGGATTGTAGCGGGTATAGTTTAGTGGTAAAAGTGTGATTCGTTCTATAATCCTTTATATAGTTAAGGGGTCTTTCGGTTTGATTAATATTTCATTCCGACCAAAAACTTTATTTCTTAAAAGGATTTAATCCTTTACCTCTCAATGAAAAATTCGAGGAAGAATATACATTCTCGTGATTTGTATCCAAGAATCAATTAAAAATTGAAAAATTGGATTATGAGATTACGAAACATAATTTTTTTTTTTTTATTAGATCAATACTTCTAATTGAATAAGTATGAGTAAAGGATCCATGGATAAAGATAGAAAGTGGCTTTCTAATCGTAACTAAATCTTTAATTTGGAATTTGTATTACGGAAATTGAAGCAAAATGGCTATTAAACAATGACTTTGGTTTACTAGAGACATCGACAAATTTTTTTAGCTCGGTAGAAACAAAATGCTTTTCCTAAGGATTCTCTCACATAGAAATAGAGAACGAAGTAACTAGAAAGGTTGTTATAATATAATCCCCCTCTTTTCTATAGGGATCGTCTAGAAAGCGGGTTGTTCTGAATACATTCAGACAGAAAAGCTGACATAGATGTTATGGGTGGAATTTTTTTTTTCGTTCATGTCTTAATATAGGAATTTATACATCTTCCATAAAGGAGCCGAATGAAACCAAAGTTTCACGTTCAGTTTTGAATTAGAGACGTTAAAAATGATGAATCAACGTCGACTATAACCCCTAGCCTTCCAAGCTAACGATGCGGGTTCGATTCCCGCTACCCGCTTTTACTTTATTTTTTTATTAAATTAATAAGAAATAAGAAAAAAATAGAATTAAATATTTTGAGATTTTTATTATTTTATAAAAAATTTTATGAATATAATTAATGTAATGCATCATTGACTTGAATACGGAATTCCCGGAATTGGTTCAACTATTTTTCCGAACAAGAAATAG